TCATAGGTGGCTACGGGCCGCACCAAAACAAAAAACTTTTTCTTGGTTGGTGTGATCCGTTGGACATAAATCCAATTTTTAAATTTTTTGGATTCCTTCGAGTTTGTTTTTCCTTTTCCTGGCGGTAGCAAGATGCCACTGTGTCGGGATATTTTATCTGTCTTGTCCGGAAAATGTATATCCCCCGAAAATATTTTGAGTTCAATCCTTTTTTTTTTTCTCTCCACTCGGATCAACCCGCCGACTTGGCTTCTTATATTTAAAGTGAGTCGTGTATTGACTCCAATGATACTATAGTTCTGTACCATTATGTCAGAGGATTCGGGTAAAATATGCACTTCCTCAGGAATGAAAAAAAAGCGATCTACTTTCATTTCGTATTTTGTCTTAAATTTTTGGACTCCTCGATACTCAATCATATCCTCTTTTTGGATGATTGAATCCGCCTTTAGAGTCCCATATTTAAGAATTCCGGAACTCTTTCTTCTGTATCTAGGATCATCAAAAAAAGCAAAAATACTATTTCTACGGAAAATACCATTTATGGGTATTTCAATCGAGATACCTGAATGCGGTATGAATTCTTTCTCTTGCTCTTGAATCGATTGGAATGGAATGAGAAATCGATTTCTTCGCCTTTTTGCTAATAAATCCGAGTTCTTATGAAAAATAGCAGAATATATGAAATTATAATGACTAGTACCTAAGTTTCCATTTAATTCTGAATAATCGGGAATCCCGGATTTTTTTTGATCAGCAAAATCCGAACTCAAAAATTTTTGACTCACTTGATCATTATTCACTGAGAGGCTAGAAATAGATTTTCTTTCGACGGAAAGAAAGGGTATGTTCATTTGATCTTGATCTTTATGGATCGAAAAAAGAATTAGACTAGATCCACATGAACTTCCTGATAATATCCATAAATGACTTGTTTTTGGTAAGAGATGGACATTACTATATGTAAATTCGGGTGCATGGGACACATCAGTACTCCAGTGCATTTCGCCCTCTGAGTCAGAATAAATATATTTTCTAACCCTCTCTTTAAAATGAAAAGTGTATGTTCCCTCGCGAATCTCAGCAATCACTTGTTCTGATTCAACATATTGATCATTTTGAACTAAAATAAAACTTTTTGGTGGAATAGTCACGCTATGTATAATATCTTCGCTCTCAATAATTACAGACAAGTCTATATAACATAGAAAGGCAGGATGCCCGTGACGTGTACGTGTAGGATGAACCAAATCCTCATTGAATTTGATTTTTCCATTATAAGGGGCTCGTACATGTTCGGCAGTACCTCCTGTAAATACTCCGCCGGTATGAAAAGTTCGTAATGTTAGTTGAGTCCCCGGTTCGCCGATAGATTGACCCGCGATAATACCTACAGCTTCCCCCAATTCAACTAGGTCACCATGAGTGGGACTCCGACCATAACATAATCGACAGATCCAAGATGTACTCCGACAAGTAAAGGGAGTTCGAATAGATATTGATTGTGTTCCAGAGGTTATTAATCCGTTGACAAGTCCAATCCCAAGATCTTGATTTCGAAAGGCCACACATCGGGAACCTATATATATATCGTCTGCTAAGACACGACCAATTAATGTTTGGATAAAAATTCTTTCTGACATCATCCGATTTTTATTTCGAGGACTCACAGAAATCCCTCGAATAGTGCCACAATCCGTTCTACGTACAACAATATGTTGAACTACTTCAACAAGTCGACGCGTAAGATATCCAGCATCTGATGTGCGTACAGCAGTATCTACAACTCCTTTACGGGCTCCATAGCAAGAAATAATATATTCTGTTAAAGACAGTCCTTCGCGTAAATTGCTTTGAATAGGTAAATCAATCATTTGTCCTTGGGGATCCGACATTAATCCTCTCATACCTACTAATTGATGTACTTGAGATGCATTTCCCCTAGCTCCCGAAAAAGACATCATATGGACTGGATTGAAGGGGTCCGTCATCCTAAAATTAGGATTCATTTCTTGTCGCAAATATTCACTTGTAGCATACCATATCTCAATAGATTGGCGTAATTTTTCTACCGCATGTACATTCCCATAATGATGGTGTTTTTCCAAAATCCAACTTTGTTGTTCAGCATCTTGGACAAGCCAGCCCTTAGAAGGTATCGTTAAAAGATCATCAATGCCTAATGAAATGGATGTAGCAGTGGCTTGCTGGAAACCCAGAGTCTTTACTTGATCTAGGATGTGTGATGTATATGCCATCCCGAAGTGATCTATTAATCGGCTAATAAGTCGTTTAATAGCAGTTCCATCTATCACTTTATTGTGAAATACCAGATTGGCCCGTTCCGCCATAAGTACCTCCATATTCTGCTGAATGGGATTCGACAATGAATTTGAGTCAATGATTGGAAAACTTCCTTTTCTCGATCTTGATTTGCGTAGAATTTTAGGTCAGGAACTATGGTCCGAGTTGAATCGGAGAGGTCCGAATTCACACGGAT